AGGCATTTCACCTCGAAATACGAAATTGTACTATACTAGGTATTAAAAAATAAAAGTAATTATAAAGAAATAGTGGATTCCATCGTTTCTATGGTTACTTCTTAAACGGTGAGGTCTTCTCTATACACCGGAGCCTTTACTTTATTTAATAAATTTTATTGCTAACTTGTATAGTTCACATTCTTCGGCTCTACCCATGAATTATCCAGCAATAGGTCTTTCACAACGAGCTCTACCTATACAGTAACGGTATTTAATTATGAAGGTTGGCTGGGTAGCTGACCCTGTTAGTCCGTTCTTGCAAGAGGGGTCTATGTTAAGTAAGATTTCTCCGCTTAATGGATAACCATTTGCTACCAATGGAGAATTGCTTCTCATCTTGAATTGAGGTGAGTGGATTTACACCAACAGAAACCATAAATTTCATACACAATAAAAGGGATATCATCGATTTTTAAATAGGAAATGTAGTTTGTTTTTCCGTTATATCCTATTTGATCATTGATATTCGAACATTGTTCTCTTTCCTTTGTTCTAGTTCATGATCTGAACGAGTCGCACATACACCCTAGTACATGTTCCTCGACGCTGAGGGCATCCCCGAAGCGCGGGGGATTTTGTAACATTTCTAATTGGCTGTCTTGTATTTCTAATAAGTTGTTTAATCGTTGGCATGTTGAATCATATACATAATGGGCTGGTTTAGATCGATCCTAACCGGATGATTATGAATTACTTTTATTCAATTTAATTTAATAGAATAATAAATAAAAGTCATAGAATAGAATATTAATATTAAACTCGGCAGGGTTCAATTCAGAATTGACGTGAAATCCAGGCTATTGTCATTCAACCGCTACAAGATCAACAATTCCATAAGCTTGGGCCTCTGTTGCTGACATAAAAACATCTCTTTCCATGTCTTCGGATACAACCCATAAGGGTTTGCCCGTTCTTTGTACATAAACCCTTGTCAGGGTTTCACGTAGTTTCAGCAGTTCTCCCACTTCCAGGATAAATTCTCCCGTTGCTACTTCAGAAAAAGAACCAGCAGGTTGATGGATCATTACCCTGATGATATAAGATAATAAAAGGTTTCTCCATTTTTCATGATGAGGGGAAGATAAAAGAATAACAAGAAAAAAGATAGAATCGAACAACCGTACGGGCATTATGCATTGCATACGGCTCTACAATAAAATTGACCCTTACCTCCCATAAAATAAAGAAAAAAATAGGATCGATCAGACCCCGATCGGTAAATGATCAACTTACCACCCTTCCTTTCGGAGGAATTCAAAAATACTATGATGGCTCCGTTGCTTTATATATTGATTATATTTTTTTGTCTGTGATTTGTCTGTCATTCAGCAATCCCAAAGTTGCTTTTTATTTGATCAAATAAACTAAGGAAAAAAGAATTTTTTTTTTTTTTTTTTTTTTTTTTTCGCTCTCTAAATATTGTTAAGAGACCTCTGGTGTGAAAAAAGTTTGTGACGCTGAACTGGACTTCCAATAATCAAATAGGAAATACCTTTTCATCATATTACCCTCTCGATACATAATCTAATGTTTTGAAAACAAAATTTCTTATATCGAATTCAAAGTGCCATGCTATTATTACTTAATATTCATATTTCATATGGCGAAGGCATAGTATTCTTTTTTCTCTCAAATAAAAGCCTCATTGGCGCCAAGCGTGAGGGAATGCTAGACGTTTGGTAATTTCTCCTCCGACCAGGATAAAAGATCCCATTGAAGCGGCTGATCCCATGCATATTGTATGTACATCTGGTTGCACAAATTGCATAGTATCATAAAGAGCCACTCCCGGTATTACCCATCCGCCAGGAGAGTTTATAAACAAATATAGATCTTGGGTATCATCCTCGATACTGAGATATATCATAAGACCAATAAGTTGATTTGAGATCTCGCTATCAACCTCTTGACCTAAAAAAAGTAATCTTTCTCGATAAAGTCGGTTGATTAGGGTCAAATTGTATCCCTTCGGAACCGTACAGGCGCTTTTTGACGCATACGGTTCAAAAAAAATCAATGTGTAGATTCCAATACTTTTTCTTTTTTCATAGCAAGTTCCTTCTAACTTATAATAGAATAAAAGGATTTTATTTTCTTTTTCACTAAATACGAGTTTATCTTCCTTTACTTATAACGTATAATATCAAAAAGAATTCATTAAACTTATCCAATTAACTTCTCATTGATGGATTGTTTCATCGAGATCCAATCCAAATCACGATGTCATTTTCTTGTTCTTAAATGGGCCTGTTTAATCTTTTTAGGTTTATGCTCTACTCCGGGTAAAGATCCGCCCGATTTTGATTTGCACATATAGTACAAATGCTCCCATTACCACTTCTTTTTTTATCCCCCCCCCTTTTTTTTCAATTCACGCATTCCGTAAAAAAGTTGACGGACTCATGCATATTACTCAATTAATTAACATAAGAGTTTGAAAAAACTTCTACTTACAAAA